AATTGCATTTTTTATTAATAACTAAACTAATAAATACAGAATAGATAAATAGTTATCTCGATATACACCAGGTCTAAAATAAATCCTATTTTTTTTTTTCTATGCCAGAGTTTCGGATCATGGATCGATCTAAATATCATTACTTTTGTTACCCATCCTGTATATTGCCTTTTTTCGTTTCGTGTGGGAATAGAAACTTATTAAGCAGACGAGATTTTATTAAAAAAGTTCTTCCGATTAATAAGAAAGAACAACTATTTTGTTTTTCGACGGGAATTTCACACAATAGGGGAGATACTAAATTATGAATATAATGAATCAATTTTTTTGTTTATTTAATTCATATTTTTTTATTTCCTATATAATTTTTTTTTTTTATTTAGATATAATAGAATTTCTAATTCAAAATTAGAACATAATAATTCAATATAATAATGAATTAATTAAATAAAATATTTGATAATCTTGTATTTATCTATTATTTCTATTTAAAATTAGAATATTTATATATTTTATTTGTTTGTTTTCTCGATTGGATTCTTTATTTCAACATTAATATTGATATTGACAAGAGTGTATCAAACAAATATAATCCGATCGTGAATAAATGACTTGATTTACTGATTTTATTTTTTAATATCTGTTCATTTTTATGTTCAGAATCGATTCGCCGTCACGATTTTTGATTTTTTTTATTACGATTGGATATACACATTTTTTAAAATTTCACTAGGGTTGCTAACTCAATGGTAGAGTACTCGGCTTTTAAGTGCGACTCCATTTTTTACACATTTCTATGAACTAATTGGTTCATCCATACCACCGGTAGGGTTTGTAAGACCACGACTGATCCAGAAAGGAATGAATGGAAAAAGCAGCATGTCGTATCAATGGCGAATTCTAAAAATTTTCATTCGTATTGGACCCGGCCCAATTTTTTTTTTGAATTGTTGGCTCGGAACAAATGAATTCAGTTGGGTTGAATTAATAAAGGGATAGAGCTTAGCTGCTCCAATTATACGGAAACAAAAAGCAACGAGCTTTCATTTTTTATTTGAATGATTACCCCATCTAATTTTACGTTAAAAAAAAATTAGTGCTTGCTGTGGAAAAAGTTTTTCCCACGAATGGATTTTGGATTTTTGTTATGAGTCCTAACTATTAGCTATTCTCAATTATGTTATGGGGTAGCGATAAATGTGTAGAAGAAAGAGTATATTGATAAAGATATTTTTTTCCAAAATCAAAAGAGCGATTGGTCCGAAAAATAAAGGATTTCTAACTAGCTTCTTGTCCTCGAACAATTAGATGGACCAAGCGAGGAGAGATAGTCCATTGATGGTTTTTACTTGTTTTCTAGGTATCTATTCATATTTGTTTTTTATTTGAATTCGAATATAAAATAGAATACCCTGTTTTGACTGTATCGCACTATGTATCATTTGATGATCCAATGAATCTCTGATCCTTTGACCAAATCGAATTTCTAAAATGAAGGAATATCAAGTATTTTTAGAACGAGATAGATCTCGCCAACAGGACTTCCTATACCCACTTATTTTTAGGGAGTATGTTTATGGACTTGCTTATAGTCATGATTTTAATTTTAAGAAATCTACATTTGTGGAAAATTTAGGTTATGACAATAAATATAGTTTACTAATTGTAAAACGTTTAATTACTCGAATGTATCAACAGAATCATTTGATCATTTCTGCTAATGATTCTAACAAAAATCCATTTTTGGGGTATAATAAGAATTTTTATTCTAAAATAATATCAGAGGGTTTTGCCATCGTCGTGGAAATTCCATTTTTCCTACAATTTAGCTCTTCCTTAGGGGAGGCAGAAATCGTAAAATCTTCTAAAAATTTGCGATCAATTCATTCCATTTTTCCCTTTTTGGAGGATAATTTTCCATATTTAAATTATGTGTCAGATATACGAATACCCTATCCTATCCATCTGGAAATCTTAGTTCAAATCCTTCGATACTGGGTGAAAGATGCCCCTTTTTTTCATTTATTACGGTTGTTTCTTTATAATTTTTGTAATAGGAATAGTTTTATTACTCCAAAAAAATCGATTTCTACTTTTTCAAAAAGTAATCCGAGATTATTCTTATTCCTCTATAATTTTTATGTATGTGAATATGAATCTATCTTACTTTTTCTACGTAAAAAATCCTCTCATTTACGATTAAAATCTTTTAGCGTTTTTTTTGAGCGAATCTTTTTTTATGCAAAAAGAGAACATCTTGTAGAAGTTTTTGCTAAGGATTTTCCGTCTACCTTAACATTCTTCAAGGATCCTCTCATTCATTATGTTAGATATCAAGGAAAATCCATTCTGGCTTCAAAGAATGCGCCTCTTTTGATGCATAAATGGAAACACTATTTTATTCATTTATGGGAATGTTTTTTTGACGTTTGGTCTCAACCAGGAACGATCCATATAAAACAATTATCCGAACATTCAATTTACCTTTTAGGCTATTTTT